AACCACCCGACCCCGTACATCTGTAACCGTGACAATGGTATTATTGAAACTTGCTTGAACATGAATAACTCCCTTTGGTATTCTACGTGCACTTTTACGTGAACCAATACGTAGATTTCTACGTGAACCGGTTCTCGGTATAGCTTTTGCCATATTGTATCATCTCATAAATATGAGTCAGAAATATATGGATATATCCATTTCATGTCAAAACACATTCTTTATTTGTACGCCGGGTCCTTTAGTGAGCCTGATTATCCTTGTCTTTGTTTATGTCTCGGGTTTGAACAAATTACTCTAATGCGCCCCCGTCTACGGATTAGTCGACATTTTTCACAAATTTTACGAACGGAAGCTCTTATTTTCATATTTGTCATTCCTTATCTTAATTCTGAATCTAATTCTTGGTAGAAAATAAGTTTCTTGAAATTTTTTATCTCGAATCGTATTGAATAAAAACTGCCTAATCTTTTGAATCCTTGTTTCGGAGTCGATAAATTATACGTCCTCTGGTTGAATCATAACGACTTACTTCAATTTTTACTTTATCTCCGGGCAGTATCCGTATAAAACTACGTCGGATCTTTCCTGAGACATAACCTAGAATCAGATCTTCATTATCTAACCGAACCCGGAACATGCCATTGGGAAGCGATTCAGTAATTAAACCTTCATGAATCCATTTTTGTTCTTTCATTCCAGGTAAAGCCCCCTTGAAGTATCAACTAATAGAGGAGAAACGATATTAGACAACTCACCCCCTTTCTTTTTTTTTTTACAAATAAAAATAGGAAGAGGTTTCGTATCCCATTTGGACATTAAAAGGATTACCATATATAACACAAAATTTCTCCGCCGATTCCTTCTAGTCGAGCCTCCCGGTCTGTCATTATACCTCGAGAAGTAGAAAGAATTACGATCCCCATCCCACCCAAAATTCTAGGAATTCGTTGGGAGTTAGAATAGATTCGTAAACCGGGTCGACTTATCCGTTTTAAATTTAAAAAATTGTTATAAGGTCTTTTCGTATTCCTTCTATGCCGCAGGGTTAAAACCAAAAAATTTTTGTTTTTTTCTCGATGTTTTCTGACGTTTTCGATAAAACCTTCTCGGAAAAGTATTTTAACAATATTTTCGGTAATATTAGTAGATGCTACGCGAACAACTCTTTTTCGATCCATATCAGCATTTCGTATAGAGGTTATTATCTCGGCAATAGTGTCTCTACCCATGATGAACTAAAATTTTTGGTGCCTCAAAATTGGATATAATTAACATGTTTTTCTTTTTTTTTATGAATATGAATTTTTCAAGGTATATGCGTGAGACACAATCTATGAATTAATCTAGTTCTTAATCTATTTCCTTTCAAATACCCTAAAGATATCAGGATCTCATTTTATAATACCTCGGGGGCTAATGAAACTATTTTAGTAAAATTTAATTGTCTCAATTCGCGGGGGATTGCGCCAAAAATTCGAGTTCCTTTTGGATTTCCTTCTTGATCAATCACAACTGCAGCATTGTCATCATATCGTATTATCATACCGCTGTCACGTTTAAGTTCTTTACAGGTACGAACAATTACAGCTCTGACTACTTCTGATTTTTTTAGGGACATATTTGGTACTGCTTCTTTGATCACCGCAACAATAACGTCACCAATATGAGCATATTGACGATTACTAGCCCCTATAATTCGAATACACATCAATTTTCGAGCCCCGCTGTTATCCGCTACATTTAAATAGGTCTGAGGTTGAATCATATGAATTTTTGAGTCTATTCTTCCAATGCAAAGGATGAAGAAAATAAAAGAAATACTGTTTGTCAAAAAAAAAGAAACCTGCGGCTTTGTTTCATCCCCAAGACTCGTTTCTGCTGGTTCTACGTTTTTACCCCGAAATAATAAATTGAGTTCGTATAGGCATTTTGGATGCTGCTATTAAAATAGCCCTTCTAGCTATATTTTCGGTTACTCCACCCATTTCATATAGTATTCGACCCGGTTTAACAACAGCTACCCAATATTCAGGGGACCCTTTCCCCGAACCCATACGTGTTTCGGCGGGTCTTACTGTAACTGGTTTGTCTGGAAATATACGGACCCATATTTTTCCACCCCGGCGCGCATTTCGTGTCATTGCCCGTCGACCTGCTTCGATTTGTCTAGATGTGATCCAAGCAGGTTCAAGTGCCTGAAGAGCATATTTACCAAAACAAATATGATTACCTCGATAAGATATTCCCTTCATTCTTCCTCTATGTTGTTTACGGAATCTAGTTCTTTTGGGGTTATAGTTGATGGTTGCTTCGGAATTCCATCTCTACTACAGAACCGGACGTGAGAGTTTCTTCTCATCCGGCTCCTCGCGAATAAAAGGATTCAAAATTGAATTTCAATTAATTTGATTAGATATTAGAACATTTTTATAATATAATTTTTTTTATTCAAGTTTACCAATAAAAAAAAAAGTTCTCGCGGGCGAATATTTACTCT